GAATTTACCCGTTCTCTCCCCAATCGAGATATCCCCTGTTTCGCCCAATAAGAAGTCATTAAATCATAAAAACTTTGGAGCGTGAAGTACAATTTGATCCATTTTGAGAGGATCCATATTACTATTCTCAATTACAATGATTTATGGTTGACTTGGTTGAACTAAAAAAAATAAAGTATTCAGGCTCTGTTTAGAAAAACCCAACTCAATTAGTAATCTATCTATGATTACTAGTTCCATCCTAAATGACTCCTATTCTGTTAAATGGGTTGATTCAAAACTCTTAATCAAGACTTGGTAGAACGTATAAACTAAATTAAAAAAATAAGCAGAAAGTCATAAAAAAAGAAAATGGTAATAACGGTATTTGTCCTATATGTGCAAATCCAAATCGGGTCAATCTTTACCCGGAGTAGATCATAAACCTAAAAAGAGAAAAGAAAAGAGACCCACTCAAGAACAAGAAAATATCATCGGGGTTGGTCGATGAAACAATACATCAATGAGAAGTTAATTCAATAAATTTAGTGACTTTTTCTTTAGTAGAATTCTAACAAATTTATTTTTAGTAAAGAAGAAAATCTTTTTTTTAAGTAAGAAAAACCCTGTTATAGGAAACGAGGGAGGTCCGGAATCCATACATTGATTCTTTTTTTTTTGAGATTTTTTTTGAACCGTATGCATCAAAAGGTGCGTGTACGGTTCCGAAAGAGTCCAATTGGACTCTAATCAACCGACTTTATCACGAAAGATTACTTTTTTTGGGCCAAGCAGTTGATAGCCAGATCTCAAATCAACTTATTGGTCTTATGATATATCTCAGTATTGAAGATGATAACAAAGATCTGTATTTGTTTATAAACTCTCCCGGCGGATGGGTAATACCTGGAGTAGCTATTTATGATACTATGCAATTTGTGCGACCAGATGTCCATACAATATGCATGGGATTAGCCGCGTCAATGGGATCCTTTATCCTGGTCGGGGGGGAAATTACCAAACGTCTAGCATTCCCTCACGCTTGGCGCCAATGAGATTTTTAGTTAAGAGAAAAGGGAAGACTATGCCTTCGCCCTAGGAAAAAGTAAGCAACAATAGCATGGCATTTTGCATTCGATATTAGAAATTTTTGGATTCTTTTGAAAAACATTAGATTATGTATCGAGAGAGTAGTATGAAACTATGGGGCCTTCTCTATTTTCTAATTGGGAGTTCGATTTAGCGTCACAAACCTTTTTTGTTCACACTAGAGGGCTCTTAACAACATTAATGTTATTAAAAGAATCCAAGGAGTGCGCAAAAAAACAATATTTTTCTTTGGTTAGAACAAAAAGAAACTTTGGGATTGCCGAATCATATCCAAAATCTAAAATAAATCACATTAAGATAATTAAGATAGAAGGCAACGGAGCCATCATAGTATTTTATACATATTCCGAAAGGAAGGGCGGCAATTTGATCATTTAATCACCTGGATATGGTATGATATATTCTATCTTTCTCTTTCTTTTTTCAATAAAAAGGCCAAGTTAGGTCAATTTTATTTTAGTGTAGAGCCGTATGCATATGCAAGAAGGATGCCTGTACGGTTGTTCAATTCGATCTTTTTCCTATTATTCTTTATCTTTCTATCTCTTTTCTATTCGCTTCATCATGTAAGATAGAGAAACTTTTTATTCTTTTTTTTTCTATTATCAGGGTAATGATGCATCAACCTGCTAGTTCGTTTTATGAGGCACAAGCGGGAGAGTTTATCCTGGAAGCGGAAGAACTGTTGAAACTGCGCGAAACCCTCACAAGGGTTTATGGACAAAGAACGGGCAAAGCCCTATGGGTTGTATCCGAAGACATAGAAAGAGATGTTTTTATGTCAGCAACAGAAGCACAAGCTTATGGAATTGTTGATCTTGTAGCAGTTGAATGAAAATAACATGTAACTCACGCAAATTCTCGATTGGAGATTTTTTAACTGCGTTTACTATTTATTATTTTTAAATTATTTTTTATTTAATAGAAATAGACGTAATTCATAATCATCCGGTTAGGATCAATCTAAACCAGCCCATTATGTATTATGTATCCAATTCAACATGCCAACCATTAAACAACTTATTAGAAATACAAGACAGCCAATCAGAAATGTCACGAAATCCCCCGCCCTTAGGGGATGTCCTCAACGACGAGGAACATGTACTCGGGTGTATGCGCGACTCGTTTCGATCATATCATAGAATGGCCTGGTACAAAAGCAAGAAAACAGGGTGTCAATATCAACGATGGGTACCGTTAAATAGGATAGAATCGAAAAAGGGGCCTTTTTTTCTCTTTATTCTATTTACTATTTATCTAAAACAAAGAAATAAATAACCCCTCTCATATTCCTGCATTGTGTATGAATTTTATGGTTTCCATTGGTGCAAGTTGAATTACCTCAATGTAAGATGGGAAGCAATTCTCCATTGGTATAAAATGATTATCCATTAAGCGGAGGAATTTTTTTTAAGCATAAAGATTACGCCCCTACTCTGCCAAGAACGGACTATCAAAGGGTCAGCTACCCAGCTAACTTTCCTAGTTAAATGCCGTTACTGTATAGGTGGGTTTCGTTGTGAAAGGACTATTACTGGATAATTCATGGGTAGAGCCAAAGAGGATGAACTATACAAGTTACCAATAACCTGGATTAAATGAAGTGAGGGCTCCGGTGTATAGAGAAGACCTCCCCGTTTAAGAAGTTACCATAGAAACGATGGAACCCACTACACTATTTCTTTATCCATTTTTTTTTTTTTGCTATATTTTTGACATCTGTAAAAGAATAAAATTTCTTTCATATTTCGCATTGAAATAAAAAAATCGTGGTTAGGAAGGTTATAGTAGACAAAGCCGTTGGAGTTTATAGCTTATACATTGGAAAATTTCGTTTTGTTATTAATAGATTAGGAAATGTTAAAAGAATAACTGAAAGAAAACAACTCAATTAGTTATTCGCGAAAGTTTCATCTATTCAATGACTAGAATTAGACGTGGATATATAGCTAGAAGACGTAGAACAAAAATTCGTTTATTTGCATCAAGCTTTCGAGGGGCCCATTCGAGACTTACTCGAACTATTATTCAACAGAGAATAAGAGCTTTGTTTTCAGCTCAGCGGGATCGGGATATTAAAAAGAGAGAGTTTCGTCGTCTGTGGATCACTCGTATAAACGCAGTAATTCGTGAGAGCGTAGTATACTACAGTTATAGCAGGTTAATCCATGATCTGTACAAGAGACAGTTGATCCTTAATCGTAAAATACTTGCACAAATAGCCATATCAAATAGGAATTGTCTTTATATGATTTCCAATGAGATCACAAAAGAAGTAGATTAGAAAGAATCTATTGGAATATTGTAAACGTGTTTTCCCGGAGTTCATTCTCCGGGAAGATAGAATAGAAACAATTAAGATAAAATAGGCTAAAGTAGTCAAAATGAGTGAACACGCTCAATATAAAAAGCTTTCTCCAATTTTTTTCCGTACGATACATCTGGATTCTCAGAAAAAAACCAATCTTGTCTTTGAGTTCGGGTTGAAATTATGATTCAAGAGTAAACCCTTTTCATTCTGGTTCTAAGACCTGTAGTTCTATCGGTTAACTCAGCTCTTTCAAATTGTTTCTCATTATTCAGAAAGGGTAACAAAGATAAAATCCGGGCTTGTTTTATAGCCATAGTAATTAAACGTTGTTGTTTCAAGGTCAATCTATTCACCCGTCGCGATAAGACTTTTCCCTGTTCGCTAATAAATCGACTAATTAAACTCATATTTCTATAAGAAATTCGATCCCCCGATTGAATAGGAGGCAGACGCCTACGAAAAGATTGTTTTGATTTAAGAAAAGGTCGCTTAGATTTATCCATGGTTTGTTTTATTATTTAATTTTATTTTTTCTCTCAAAATTCTATTTATTAATTTGAATTGATTTTATTTCAAATAGGATTTTTTTCGATTTAGATTTCTATTTTAGAGATAGATAGAATGCCACCCCTTTCCCTTCCTTGAAGGGGTAACATACAGGTACTCAACTCGATCTATTTCTTTATCTCTCCATGAATCGTATGCTTGGAACAATACGGACAGAATTTTCTCAACTCTAATCGATTAGGTGTATTGTGGCCGTTCTTTTGAGTAATATATCGGGAAATTCCCGTTGATACGCGATTAACGCTGTTTCGGGCACAACCGGTACATTCCAAAATAACCCTTACTCGAACATCTTTACCCTTGGCCATGAACCTCCTTTGAATTTTATATTTACTCAACTTTTTGATTTTTGATTCAAAACGAATAAGTAAAGGACAGAAGATTTCTAAATTTTAGTTACAATCAAAGTAGAATATTTCATTTTTGATTTAAATACCTTGGATAATATTCTTTACTTAGACCTTCATTATTTTATTAGGAATATTCATTGAATTTCAATTCTAAAATTCAATTCTAAAAAAAAAAGGGGGGGTTTAGTCACAGTCGCAGATATTTGATTCTATCTTTAATCTTCTTCATTCCCTAGTATGTTACTAACTAGAATGAAAAAAATGGGAATGTTAACGCATCTGGAAAAAAACGATTAATCTCTATTAATAGACCCGCTAAAGCCCCAAACCAGAGCGTACTTAGTACTGGTGCCACGGAGAGATATGTTTTTAAATCTCGCATTGAAAATCCTCCTTTTTTTTTTTATTGTAATATTTTTTATTATAAAAAAAATATATGATCTGATAGATAGGTCGTTAAAAACCGACTATGGTTGTACACGTAATGCCTAATTAACCTAATTGAAATGAAATTCCTTTATTATTGAATTGTCCAATGATCCAGTAAAAGTCAATAAGATAGTACCCTGTCGTAAAATTAGAAAATAACTAAAAGAATCTCCCTCTTACGGAGAAAATACTGAGTTATTCTTGTATACAAGTCTTTTTCTTTTACTATTATTATATGTTAAATGAAACAAAAA